ATAGGATAACCCCAAAATCTTTAGTAAAAACTTTTACTAGATATTTTCGTTTTCCGTAGAAATGAATTCGTTCAATAAGGTTTCCAAAAGAAGTTGGTCGTAAATAAGAAGATTGGTTACGGAGAAAAAAAAAAAAGGATTCGTATTCGCATACATGGAAATTATATAGGAACAAGAATAATCTTTGATTTCTTTTTTTCAAAAAGGAAATGAATTCCTTTGGAGTAATAAGACTATTTAAATTACGAGACTCATAAAGAAAAAATCTTACTAAATGCAAAGAAGAAGCATCTTTCAACCAGTAGCGAAGAGTTTGAACCAAGATTTCTAGATGAGCAGGATAAGTGCTTAATATATCTAACACATAATAAAAATGGAAGAATTTGTCTTCTAAAAAAGGAAATATTGAATGAATAGATTGGAGATTATGAGATTTTACTATTTCTTTTTCTTCTTTTTCCCCTCGGGAGGCTAGTAATAGTGGGGAAAATGGAATTTCGACAATGACAGCAAACCCTTCTGTCATCATTTGCGAATACAAATTCGTTTTGTGCTTGTACCCCAAAATATCATTTTGGCTCGAATCATTAGCAGAAAGAATCAAATGATTCTGTTGATACATTCGACTAATTAAACGTTTTACAATTAGTAAACTGTATTTCTTGTCACCCGCATTTTCCAACAAAATCGATTTAGTTAAACGATGATCATATGCAAATGCATAAATATATTCCTGAAAGATAAGTGGATAGAAAAAGTGATGTTTCCAAGACTTATCTAGTTGTATATGCCCTTGGAATTTTTCCATTTCAAATGAAACCGAAAACAAAAGTAAAAATAGCGGGTTTCTTGGGTTATCAAATGATACATAGTGCGATACAGTCAAAACAAGATATTTTATTATGAAATAATAGATACCTCGGGGATGGGTAAATTCATCAGCAGACTCTCTATTTTTGTTGCATCTAATAAGATGGTTAGAAATCCTTTATTTTTTAAACCCAATCGCTCTTTTGATTTTGGAATTTAGACTAAAATTTTTATCAATATACTCTTTCTTCTACACATTCATCGCTATCCCCTTATGTATAATAGATAATCGAATAATTAGGATTCACTATAAAAAACAAAGCATCCACTCGTGGGAGACTCCTTTCCCGCATCAGTCGCTAATTTTTTTTAACATCGAATTAGACCGGGAAATCATTCAAATTATGAAAATAAACTCGTTGTTCTTTCTTTCCTCAGAATTTGAGCCATAAGGTTCGATCCATTTATTCAATCGACCCAACTTTAAATGCATTTCGTTTCCTTGCAATAATTCAAATCGAATTGTATATCAATTTGATTTGGTAAGAATGAAATATTCTCCGAATTTTATATTGATACGACATGCTCTTTTTTCCATTCATTTCCTTTCAGGATCAGTCGTGGTCTTATAAACTTTACCAATGATGTAGACGAATTCCTTGCTTCATCCAAATATGTAAAAGATTCTAGCCGCACTTAAAAGCCGAGTACTCTACCATTGAGTTAGCAACCCCAAAAATAAATAGATATGTTATGTAGATACAATCGAGATAAAAAAAAATGGAATGGAATCAAAACTTCGAATTAGCAAGAAATCCAAACAAAATTTTCGAATCGATTCCGAACATAAAAGCAAACAGATCAGATGAGAATCAAAAAATTTCTTAGAGAAAATCTATTTTATTTATAGACCCAATATTATTATCCATTTTTTGGATCCAAATTCTATACCGCAAAAATGTAACACACCCTTGAATCAAAAATCCATTTTTGGGACCTAAGAGTGAAATAAATCATTTCATTTTTTGTATTTCTATTGACTTCAAAATTGAATTATATTTGTTCAATATACTATTGTCAATAGAAAAAAATATAAATCTTAATAGAATTTCTTTATTTCTTTATTTAATATTATTTTAATAATTTCAATATATGATATAGAAATTTTTGAAATCGAAGTTGAAAAAGTCAAATTAATTATATAAGAAAAATTTTTTGTTGGATTGGCACTACATAAGAAATCTACAAGAATAGAAAAAAAAGAAAAAAAGTTCTACCAAACTCCAACCGCATTATCTTTGTTTTTTATTTAATTATTGATTGAACTTCGTTTGATTAAGTCGAAATTCTTTAAAAATCTCCGCCCTCTTTAAAATATCATAAACAGTTTCTGTAGGTTGAGCACCTTTTTCAAGAAACTCTAGAATAAGAGGAACATTTAAATAAGTTTGACTTTTTATCGGATCATAAAAACCCACTTTCTGCAAATTTCTTCCCTCTCTTCGGCACCGAACATCAATTGCAACGATTCGATAAACGGCTCATTGGGATAGATTAGATCAACAACACCCCCCCTGGAAACGTATAGGAGGTTTTTTCCTCGTACGGCTCGAGAAAAATGATTCAAAGTTAGGTATATATAAATTATAATACCCGATCAAATAAGCCCATAAAATCATTAAATGAATTAGACTAAGAATTAAGTCCTTTTCATTTCTTTATTTCCTAAAAAAAAATCATTTGGATACTCATAACTCAAGTTGAATAGCTAAAAAGAAAATCCTTATTGCATTTCATTTTTTGAGCAGTCTCAAATACCATTTTGTCTCATTTCGAATCGATTTGAATTCGGAATTCTGATCCAAATCCAAGTGTTGCGACAATTAACAATTAAAAAGGTATTTCCTTGTTCCGGAAATTTTTCTCTTTTTTTTTTGAATCATTGGGTTTAGACATTACTTCGTTGATTATGAATACTTTCAAAAATGGCAGCAACATGCCTTTTTTGTTATTTCGTTCTATTCAAAGAATAGAATCATACGGACGTCGGATTCCCGACGATATATATATATATAATTATCATATTATCGAAAAGATTTTAGCAATTCCACTAAACAATTTTCCTTTGGGATTTGAAACTTGTTTTTTATCCTTTCGATTTTTCTGTCAAAGATATACTTACGAAGTTGGTTCGGCTTATTGATTGACACTAACCCTAGACCCTTCTCTTTTCCCTTGAGAAATAGCTCAATACTTTATTCCTCGAGCTCCATCATGTACTAGTTTCATTCCACCCCAACAAAAAATCCAACGCAGGTTCGAATGGAACAGAACAAAGGATGTCGAGTCAAGAGCATCCTTTATTAGAGAATGATGGATACTAAGAATCCACAACAGATCATGTCCTTCAAGTCGCACGTTGCTTTCTACCACATCGTTTCAAACGAAGTTTTACCATAACATTCCTCAAATTTGGAACCGGTATGCGGTTAATTTAATTATGAAATCATGAATAGTCATTGGTTCAGTCAGAACAGCCAATACATGGGTATGGAATAAAATTTAAGTTATTATAAGATATTTTGAGTAATGGAATACTTCTTTTTTTACAATAACGGAAATATCCCTAAGAAATACAAATCCACGTTTCTTTTTAAGCTCGACCATTAATTTAATAAATAAAGAATCAAAAAAATAAATCAAAATTAAACGATAGGTTGGAAAATCAACTTTCTTTTGCGGGATAAATAAAAAATAACTACTCTCCTTCTATATTATCTAGAAATACATTGGGGATGTATATAAAGGGCACTCTTTTTTTGGAATTCAAATCAGTATATGTAATCTATAACCCCATCTTGCCTAAATCTCCAAGGAATTCACTTGTATCCGTGTGTCATTTAAATACTTCTCTTCCTTTCATTTGATGAAATGGGAAAAAAGAAAAGATTCATTTTTGTTAAAATCATTAGCCGAAAGAATCCAATTATTTAGTTAGTAGAAACCAAAAAATGCAATCTTAAACTTCATATGCTCTGGGACGGAAGGATTCGAACCTCCGAATAGCGGGATCAAAACCCGATGCCTTACCACTTGGCCACGCCCCACTTATATTTTTATTCTACACTAATAAACACTAATATTGTTATTGATTGTTCGTCAATTCCAGTCCAAATATCTAAAAAATTGATTCGATTCCGTTGTTAGTATTTTGATAGATGTAGGTATAGAATTCATTTGAATTTATTGATCATTACATAGAATTCCATTAAGATATTCTATGAAAGTAGAATTTCTTCTATTCTCGACGGAGAATAGAAGGTTTTTTGATTGAGTGAGTAAGTTCAAAAAAAAAAGAAGGCCTTTTTTCTTCATTTTTTCTTTCTATCAATAACTCAATCAAAATGCAATAAAAAAAAAAAATGTCTGTTATGCTTAATACCTTTAGTTTGATCTGTCTTAATTCTGCCCTTTATTCGAGTAGTTTTTTATTCGCCAAATTACCGGAGGCTTACGCTTTTTTGAGTCCAATCGTAGATTTTATGCCAGTCATACCTTTACTCTTTTTTCTATTAGCCTTTGTTTGGCAAGCTGCTGTAAGTTTTCGATGAGCTCTTTCATCGTGTCCTAGAACAATGAATTATTTTTTCGAGAAAAATGATTCTAATATTTTTTTTAATACTAAATAATTGATAAAATCAGATAAGTCTTGCCATATGAACCCTTGATTAAAACATTCAATTTTTTGAATCGATACAATCCATATCGCCTCGTTTTCCGATTATAACTCTTTTTCGTAACTGAAAAAGCGGATTTTCATCCTCCATAAGATCAACAAGTAGATTATAAGAAAATTATGGATAAGTAAGATAATAATATATAAGATAATACTAGCTTCATTTTTTTACTGATTGGTTTACAATTCGAAAAATTGTTTTCGATTTTGAAAAACTTTTTGGGGTTTAGACGTCAAATCAAATTCAAATTAATTATGGGATATATGGTATAAAAATAGAGAATCTATTCTCTTTTTACAAAAAAAAAATGATCTTGGAGATTGTGTAATGCTTACTCTCAAACTCTTTGTTTACACAGTAGTAATATTCTTTGTTTCTCTCTTCATTTTCGGATTCCTATCTAATGATCCGGGACGTAATCCTGGACGCGAAGAATAAAAAGGGTTCTTTTCT